GTGCCAAAATAACAGCTGCGAAGAAGAACAAAAGGCCTTGTACACGTAATGGATCTTGAAGTACTATTTCTGCATCTCCCTGACCAAATCCGCCTACATTAGGATTACTTGTCAACGGTTGATCCAATTTGATAGATTCGCCTTCTGAAACAAGAAGTTCTGGCCCCGGAGGGATAATATCAACCACTTGACGTCCATCCGACGCATCCGCTATGGTTATTTCGTATCCCCCCTTTTCTTTTCGTAGGATTTTGCTTACTATACCTGATGCTGTAGCATTATAAACTGTATTGTTACTTTTGCTCCCGTCAGGATAAATCTGGCCCCTTCCCCTGTTTCCACCTACGTATATAGGATATTTTAAGAAGTGAATGTCTTTCTTAGTAGCGGGGTCCGGGGAAAGAATAGGAAAGGTGATTTCACTATATTTCTGACCAGGAACAGGGCCTATGACAAGAATATTTTTTTGATTGGGGCGATAGCTCTGAAAAGACAAATTACCCATCTTTTCTTTTATCTCGGGGGAAATACGATCGGGAGGGGCTAATTCAAAACCCTCTGGTAAAATAAGAACAGCCCCCACATTCAAACCTCCCTTTTTACCATTAGCAAGAACTTGTTTCAGTTGCGTATCATAAGGAATTCGAACAACTGCTTCAAATACAGTATCGGGAAGTACCGCTTGCGGAACCTCAATATCCACTGGTTTATTAGCTAAATGGCAATTGGCGCATACAATACGCCCAGTCGCTTCTCGTGGATTTTCATAACCCTGCTGTGCAAAAATGGGATATGCATTTGAAATGGATGTACGAGTTATTATATATATCATGAGCGATGCGGAAATAGATCGAGTAATCTGTTCCTTTATCCAAGAAAAAGTATTTCTAGTTTGCATGGTCCAATCATTGATCCCGAAAATTTCTACAATAAATTGGGGTAGGTCACTAATGGAGTTTCCTATCCACGATTCTGTTATTTACTGGAATAATTTGACTCGATTAATCTATAGGAATATAGGATGAATCTCCGGGATGGGTAGAAATAGAAAGGGATTTTCAATGGTACAACTGCAAAGTAAGAAACATTATAATTGGATTAGGTAGATCATTTTTCAGTCATTCATTGAATGATAAATCACTACAAGTGACGGAGATACACGATTTAAATAACGGAAAATCCAATATTTTAAAATTGTATCTAGAATGACTGGAAAAGTGGAAACAAGGCCAGATATGATTTGATCATTATGAACAAATCCAAAATCCTTGTAGACAAAGCCAATCATCAATTCCCAACCATGGGGCGAATGAAATCCGATACATAAATCAGTTAATAAAAGAAGAGAAAAAGCTTTTATTGTGTCACTTAAGTTATATAGGAATTCCTGGGCCCAAGAGTTAAGAATAACAAGTTCTTTATTACCCAAAATAGAATAACCACTTAGAATAATGAAACAGATTATATTTGTCGAGAAGTGCAAAATCGTATGAATACGACCCTCGTTTTGTATCTTGATTAATTGGATTGTTTCTTTGTGAATTCCTATACGAAGGTTTTGTAGATGTGTCTCCGAGTATTCCTTGATCATTTCCTCTAAGAAGAGGAGTTCCTCTAATTCTATGAATTTTTCTAGAATACTCTTTTCTTCAATATCATTCAAAAAAGTTTCGGATTGCCTAGTATTCCACCAATTAGTAACCCACGATTCCAGACTTTTTTGAAATAAGAGAGAAATCCACCAGGGCAAAAATACGATAGATACAAGATATAAAAGAGGAGTGAATGCTTTCTTTTTTGCCATTTTTTCATCTGTGAATTGTTAATGAACCCATCTCATTCGTCAACTCTATGTAATCTAATATTTCTTATTTCTCTCACGCATCAATTCTATTACAAGTTATCGAACCTATGAATCTATTCACTATTTTTTATTTGTGATTTCGTAGTTAGGCCTTGAATTAGGCCTTGAATCTAGAAAAAAATACAAAAATAGACGAAAAATTCGAATGAATAAATAATCAAAAAATATTGTTTCCCTATAGTCAAATTTGAAGCACATATCTCCTTTCGATGAATGCCCCGAAAACCACTTTAAATAATGAATATGAATATTATTCAGATTTTGATACGAAAGAACTCCTTTTCTATCATTATATAAAAATCTCTAATATTTCGAAAAATTTTAACTTACTATGAATAGTCAGGGATAGAATAATTGAGGGAATTTTCTGAAAAATATTGTGAAAAATGAGTGGCAAAAAACGACAGAAATTGGCTAGTTATCATTATAAGAGATCCAATTTTTTGGTCATTAAGGAGCACAAAAAGAAGCGTCGAAAAAATGACAAGATATGCTCTATCTGAATCTAAAGTCTCAATTCCAACAATGAAAAAGGGGGGATTCCTTATTTCGAAATGGTTGATTATGAGATATTTCGATTTGTTTATTATTATTTTTTTATTGAGTTGTGGATATTTCGATACATATAAAAGATCCCCAAAAGAGTTTTTTTATACTTGTTCCATATATGTCTGCTTTGACTCGAATGAATGTTCTGAAGAAACCTCAATTAAGTTATGTTCTAGAAAAAGAGGATTCTTGCGTTTTTGCCCTCCTGCTGAAAGCATTCATTTATCGGCTCATTTCTTAAAATACTTCAATTGGTACACGCAAGAAATAGGCCAATTCAGCAGCTTTTTGTTCCATTTCCCGCGGAGTAAAATTCTCATCAGTACGAGTCAATGGAATGGCTCCCTGGCCTCTGATATCCATATAAAGGACACGCCGAGCATAAATACCCTCTTTAACTTCTATTCTGACGGATTGAATATCTTTTATAAGAAATCGGAGAAAGACCCGACGATTTTTTCCAGGAAATCCCCAACGAAAGATACACACTATTCCGTCTTTTATATCAAATCGATCATAACCACTACCTACATTCCACGAAATTGTGCACCACAAATAGGAGCTAATAAAAAGACCCGCGATCCCATAGAAAGACATCACAATTCCTTGTGGAAAAAAAACGATTTCCTGAGACGGAAATAAAGATATCAAATTTCTACCAAGATAACTCGAGGTTCCAACCAACAAGAATCCTAATGAACCTAAAAAAAGGATAATAGCCCAGCAGAAATTACTTGTTTTTCGAGCCCCCTTTATAGGTTCTATCCATATATGTTCTGATCGACAACTCATACTTGATCCCGTTGCTTTTTTGGAATTGAGAGAATACCCCAAATGAATTTGACTTTAGTCCGTTTGTTTCCGAAGTAACTCGCATCAACTAGCACTAGTTTGATGTGAACCTTTAGGAGTAATTCATTAAATTGGTTAGATCTAAACTAATAACATACCCTTCGTATTATCTCACTAAAGATAGCCACATACATATAGATAGACCAACGTTACAGTTCAGCCATCCGCCGATTCGGGTCTATTTGAAAATAGCTAGAACATAGCATTTTCTGGAGACATAAGAATTTTTCGGCGGAAGCCGCTTATACCATATTTATACCATATTTTGCTAAATGGATATCTGTGTTATGATACAAACGTCAATTGAAAAAAAAAGAGATGAGATTTTGTGCCATCGGCTCTAAACAATCTTGTTTTTTTGAACATGAAGAAATAAAGAAGCCATTGCGATTGCCGGAAATACTAGGCCTACTAAAGGGACCAAAACAGAGGGAAAGTTAAGAGTTGTCATAGAATGGGTACCTCGATTTACTATTTGTACCTGTTATTATTATTTAGAATTTATAATATAATATATATCTTATTATATATAAGTATAAGGATATCTTACTTATTATAATTTGATAATTCTAAATTGAAATTATTATTACTTAATATCTATAGATATAAGTATCTATCTAAGTGAGTATATAATGTACTTTCTACATGAAGGATTTGAAAGGATATGGATGATATCTTATTTTATTCATTTTTTGCTATTGTCTTCGAATTTCATTTATTAAGCAAAAAGTTTCTTAAAAATGAATAAAAATGAATTAGATTCTACTTATTTAGATTCTATTTATATTGAATTGAGGGGTTTGTTAGAATCCCATCCAGTAGGGATTCTTAGTCAAAATAGGATTATCGTAAGATATAGAAAGATAAAAAATTCTATATTTTCTAGAGTTTAATTATATATGACGAGAAGAAGATATTTTTTTTGCCTAATTATAAGAATTTCATCTTTTATCTTGTTAATAGAGGCTTCTTGATCAAATCAATAATAAGGAATATAGAAAAAGGAATATAGAAAAGGGGGCGGATTTTCGATTTTCTGTGACTTTTGATTCTTTATACAATTAGATCTTATGTCAACAAAGAAAACCCCATTCGTCTAATTTTGACTTGGATTCCGATAAACTAATTACTTGTTTGCTCAAAAAAATTGAACTTAATGTTTTAATTTTGATTCAAAGGAAAGAAAGTGTGGAGTTGAAATAACTCGCTCAGAACGCTTTTTAAAGGATTACGTGGTACGATTAGATCGAATAAGCCCTTCTGGAATAAATACTCAGCCGCTTGTGAACCGTCGGGTACTGTTTTATTCAGTGTTTGTTCAATTACTCTTTTACCCGCAAAGGCAATGTAGGCATTGGGTTCAGCAATAATGATATCCCCCAACATACCAAAACTAGCTGTCACCCCACCGGTAGTAGGAGATGTAAGGATTGGTACATAGAATAACTTTTTATTTGATTGATAATCATATAAAGCAGAAGATATTTTAGCCATTTGCATCAAGCTCAAACTTCCTTCTTGCATGCGTGCCCCTCCGGAAGCACACACTATAATAAGAGGTAGAAATTCTTTAGTAGCGTATTCAATCAAACGGGTAATTTTCTCCCCGACGACGGATCCCATACTACCCCCCATAAACTGAAAATCCATAACCGCAATTGCTACGTTAATACCGTCTAGTTGCCCTATGCCTGTTTGAACAGCCTCGGTTAATCCTGTCTTTCTTTGATAAGAA